CTTTTTTGTTTAATAGAACAAGTTTTTATTAAGGTTCTTTCTTATTTTTACTGAAAAAATTTATTGAGTTCACCTGTAAAAGTGATAAATTCGGAAAATTGCATGTACAATAAGATCTTATATGTATATATATGATTCATTATAATATTAGCACTTATTAGACTAAATAGAAATTTAATACAATAATAAATACCTATTATAATAAGCTCGAAACATATAAAATACAAGAACATATTTAACTTGAAGAATTATAGGAATATGTATATGAATATTTAATTATATGTACTGAATCTTATTATATGTCAATAAATGATTTAATATATATATATATAATTATATGAATATAAGGTATATTAATAAGATCAATATATTTAATTTAAACCCTTATATTACAACTGGTTGTAAAATAAACAGTTTATTGGGTTATAATGGTAGAATACATCATCCTTTATCATAGACTCATTTGACAAGAAAAAAAAAATGAGTCTATGATAAAGGATGATGTATTCTACTTATGAATGTAAGAGTTATACTTTATTTTATTAATGGGGTTGAAATCTTACAGATTGAATCAGAGGCGGGACATTTTATTTTAAAAAGGTTGGAAAGGTTGAAAAGGTTGAAAAGGTGGGACATTTTATTTTAAAAAGGTTGGAAAGGTTGAAAAGGTTGAAAAGGTTGAAAATGTTTCGGTTGAAAAAAATTTGGGGAGGAAATTGTACTTATTATTGAAAATGTTTCGGTTGAAAAAAATTTGGGGAGGAAATTGTACTTATTATTTTAATAGGGTTGAAATCTTACAGATTGAATCAGAGGCGGGACATTTTATTTTAAAAAGGTTGGAAAGGTTGAAAAGGTTGAAAAGGTTGAAAATGTTTCGGTTGAAAAAAATTTGGGGAGGAAATTGTACTTATTATTTTAATAGGGTTGAAATCTTACAGATTGAATCAGAGGCGGGACATTTTATTTTAAAAAGGTTGGAAAGTTTTATTCTTGCTTAATTATTTATTATAAATTTACTATATATGTAAGTTTTTGCATATAGTTGTTATAATTTTCTTAATGAAGTTTTAACATATTTATTGCAGTATTGAATATTATAAATTTATGAAATTTTGATTTAGTAATTTTTATTAAGTGTTGATTAAATATGTGCCAGCAATCGCGGTTATACATAAAATATAAGTAAATAATGTCAGTTAAAATAGTTAATTTGTTATTATGTAAAATTTATTTTGATTATTATTGGGTGAAATATTTAATATTTAATTTGAATTTAATTAATTGTTTAATGAAGCTGTGAAATCTAATTTATATAAACTAGGATTAGATACCCTATTATTTTAGATGTAAATTATTTAAACTTGAGTAGTATTAGTTAAGATCTTGAAACTTAAAGAATTTGGCGGTATTTTAGTCTATTTAGAGGAATCTGTCCCATAATCGATAATCCGCGTTGGACCTTACTTAATTTATTAAATATGTATACCGCCGTTGTTGAAAATCTTTTTAGGGCTTAATTTTTTAAAAATTTATTAAATAATCTTTCAGGTCAAGGTGCAGTTTATATTTAAGTGGAGATGGATTACAATATTTTATAGTATATGGATTATTATTTGAAAATTAATAATATAAAGGTGGATTTAATAGTAATTTTATGAAGATTGTTAATGTGATTTATAGCTCTAAAATATGCACACATCGCCCGTCGCTCTCGTTATGTTTAAGATGAGATAAGTCGTAACATAGTAGTTGTACCGGAAGGTGTAACTAGAATGAATCAGATTAAACTTATTAGATAAGAATTTCATTTACACTGGAATATTGGTTGTGCAATTCAACATAATCTGATGTTTATAAATTTATATTTAATTATTTTTAAGGTTTTTATAAAGTATTTATTTGTTATTGTATTAATTTGAGAATTAATTTTATTTGTGATAGTTTAATTGTACTATATGGGATTATTTTGAAATATTTTATTATACTTTTAATAGTTGTTTTTGTTTAGTGTACCTTGTGTATCAGGGTTTATTTAAAAAATATTATTTATATTATATTTCCCGATTTTAAGAGAGTTATTGAATTATATTAGTTAATGTTAAATAATTATTAATAATAATTCTTTAGAGGTGAAATGTCAAACGGTCTTAAGTATATCTGGTTATTTGAGAAATGAATTTAATTCAGGTAATACTAATATATATATTTAATTTTAAGTTAATATTAAGTTATTTACTAATATTTTGGGGGATGAGCTTCAAGATAAAATAATTAATAAATAATTATTTGATATAAGTAAATTAGATTTAGAAGTGATTATTAATTGGGGATGTTAAAATTTTACTTATTTATTAATTTATTTATATATATATTTTTAATTTTTTATCAAAAGTTTTTAATTAATTATTAATTAATTGTTATAATGATATAATTAGTATAAATTTTATATTTTATTTGATTTTTTTTGTTAGAAAATTTATTAGGAATTAGGCAATAATATGTTCGCCTGTTTAACAAAAACATCTCTTTTCGTTTGTTTGAAAAGTATAACCTGCCCACTGAATAATTATTGAAGGGCCGCGGTATTTTGACCGTGCAAAGGTAGCATAATCATTAGTCTCTTAATTAGAGGCTGGAATGAATGGTTGGACGAAATATATACTGTCTTATTTTTTATTTTAGAATTTAATTATTAAGTAAGAAAGCTTAAATTTATTTATGGGACGAGAAGACCCTATAGAGTTTAATAAATTTATTTATTGGGTTTGTTTGATTAATTGTATATAAGTAAATTTATTTTGTTGGGGTGACAAGGAGATATAATTAACTCTTTTTATTGTTTTATATTTATTTATATTTATCTGATCCATTATTATTGATTATAAGACTTAATTACCTTAGGGATAACAGCGTAATCTTCTTTGAGAGTTCATATCGACAAAAAGGGTTGCGACCTCGATGTTGGATTAAGATTAACATTAGGTGTAGAAGTTTAAAATGTTAGGTCTGTTCGACCTTTAAAATCTTACATGATCTGAGTTCAAACCGGCGTGAGCCAGGTTGGTTTCTATCTATAATTAATTATGATATTTTAGTACGAAAGGACCAAATATTGGAAATAATTTTTATTATATTGAATTTCATTAATATACTGTTTTGGCAGATAAGTGCAATGGATTTAGAATCTAATTATGTAGATTGATATCTATAAATAGTATTGTTAATGGAATTTATTATATTAATTTTAGTTAGATTTATTTTATTAATTTGTGTAATAGTTGGAGTAGCATTTTTAACCTTATTGGAACGTAAGGTTTTAGGTTATATTCACATTCGAAAAGGTCCTAATAAAGTTGGATTTATTGGTATTTTACAACCATTTAGTGATGCTATTAAATTATTTACTAAGGAACAAGCATTCCCTTTAATATCTAATTATTTATCATATTATTTTGCCCCTATTTTTAGTTTATTTTTATCATTATTAACATGATTAATTATACCTTATTTTTCTGGTTTATATTCTTTTGAATTAGGTTTATTATTTTTTTTATCTTGTACTAGATTGGGTGTCTATACTGTTATAATTGCTGGTTGATCATCAAATTCTAATTATTCTTTATTAGGTGGTTTACGAGCTGTAGCACAAACTATTTCTTATGAAGTGAGATTAGCATTAATTTTGCTTTCTTTTGTGTTTTTAATTGGTAGATATAATTTATCATTATTTTATATATTTCAGGAATATGTTTGATTTATTTTTATTACTTTTCCTTTAGCATTAGTTTGATTTACTTCTTGTTTAGCTGAAACTAATCGAACTCCATTTGATTTTGCTGAGGGTGAATCTGAATTGGTATCAGGATTTAATGTGGAATATAGAAGAGGTGGTTTTGCTTTAATTTTTTTGGCTGAATATGCAAGAATTTTATTTATGAGAATATTATTTTGTATTATTTTTCTTGGTTCTGATGTTAATTCATTTTTTTTTTATTTTAAGCTAAGTTTTTTATCCTTTATATTTATTTGAGTTCGAGGTACTTTACCTCGTTTTCGTTATGATAAGTTAATATATTTGGCTTGAAAGAGATTTTTGCCTTTGTCATTAAATTATTTAATTTTTTTCTTAGGTTTAAAAATTTTCTTTTTTTCCTTTTTTATTTAGTGAATATTATTGAGTAAATGTAAAGTTAATAGAGGATTTAAACCTCTTAATTATGCTTTCAAAACATAATACTTTCTAAGTATTTAACTTATCTAATGATATTATCTCATATTTTAGTTATTGGTGGAATAAGTATATAGTAGGCGAAATATAGTACAGTTAATAATTGTCCTGTAATAATATAAGGTTCTTCTACTGGTCGAGCTCCAATTCAAGTTAATAAAATAACGATACTTACTATTGTTCAAAATATAATTTGATTAATAGGATAAAATTGTATTCCACGAAAGTTTGATTTATAGATTGGTAAAATAAATAGAATTGCAATTGATATAACTAGAGCAATAACACCTCCTAACTTATTGGGAATTGATCGTAAAATTGCGTATGCAAATAGGAAATATCATTCAGGTTGAATGTGTACTGGAGTTACTAAAGGGTTTGCTGGGGTAAAATTATCAGGATCTCCTAAAATATAAGGTTCCTTTAAAGTTAAAATGGTTAAAAATATGATTAGGATAATAAAACCAAAGGTGTCCTTGATTGAAAAATAAGGATGAAATGGAATTTTATCAATATTTCTGTTTAATCCTAATGGGTTATTAGAACCAGTTTGATGAAGAAATAATAGATGAATTATTACTATTGCGGCAATAATGAATGGTAGTAAGAAATGAAATGTGAAGAATCGATTTAATGTTGCATTATCAACAGCAAAACCACCTCATACTCATTGTACTAAGTCAATTCCTATGTAGGGGATAGCTGATAATAAATTAGTAATAACTGTTGCACCTCAAAAAGATATTTGTCCTCAAGGTAAAACATAACCTATAAAGGCTGTAGCTATAGTTAAAAATAAAATTAATACTCCTACAGATCAAGTTTGAATTAATTTATATGACCCGTAGTATATTCCTCGTCCAATGTGTATATAGATACAAACAAAGAATATTGATGCTCCATTTGCATGTAATGTTCGTAATAGTCAACCATAATTTACATCTCGACAAATGTGATTAACACTATTAAAGGCTAACTCAACATTAGGACAATAATGTATAGCTAGAAAAATTCCTGTAGCAATTTGAATAATTAAACATAATCCTAACAGTGATCCGAAATTTCATCAAGTTCTAATGTTTGAAGGAGAAGGTAAATCTACTAAAGCTCTGTTTGCAATTTTAAATAATGGGTGTGAAATACGTAGAGGTTTATTCATTAGTTTATTTGTCGAAGAGGTCCTTTAAAAATATTAGTAATTTTTACTACTGCAATTAAAGTTAAAAATAAGTATGTGGCTAGTAAAATAGTAATAATACCTGTTGGTTGATTATATAATTTTACTAGTGAATTAATGATTGAATTGTTTGTTGATATAAAAAATAGTATCTCTTGGTTTTGTATTATTGGTGATTTGATTAAAAATAATGTAATTAAAATAATAATTAGAGTTGGAATTATTGAAATAATAATTTTTGTTGATAAAAAAAATATTTCGTTTGATGCTAATCTAGTTACATAAATAAAGAGAATTAATATTCCACCTAAGAAAATCAAGAAGAGGACATATGAAAATCAAAAGGTTTGTGATAATATACCTGTAATTAGTGAAATTATTACAGTTTGAATTAATAAAATTAATCCTATGGCAAGTGGATGATTTATTTGTGTAAAAATAATACTTAATAAAGTGCTTAATGATATAAATATAATTTTAATATCAGAGGATAGTTTAATGTAAAATATTAATTTTGGAGATTAATGATAGGAATAAATTTCTTTTCTCTGAAGTTTTAAAAGGCTTTTCCTTATTTTTGGTTTACAAGACCAATATTTTGTTTAAATTATTAAAACTAATGATAATTTATATTTTTTTATGTTTTTTTTGTGGAATTTGAGTATTTTCTTCTAATCGAAAACATTTATTAGTTACTTTATTAAGTTTGGAATTTATTGTTTTAATGTTATATATTATTTTATATAATTATTTAAATACATTTAATTATGAATTGTTTTTTAGTATAGTATTTTTAACTTTTTCTGTATGTGAAGGTGCACTGGGTTTATCTATTTTAGTTTCTATAATTCGTAGTTATGGTAATGATTATTTTCAAACTTATAGAATATTACAATGTTAAAGTTTTTATTTTTTCTGGTGTTTTTAATCCCTGTATGTTTTATAAGAAGATTTTGATGAGTGGTTCAGTCTTTAATTTTTTTATTATTATTTATATTCATATTTATATTTTCTTATTTTTTTTGTTGGGGTGGAATTAGATACTTATTTGGTTGTGATTATATTTCTTATGGTTTGATTATGTTGAGTTTATGAATTTGTGTTTTAATAATTATAGCAAGTGAATCTGTTTTACGACATAATTATTTTTCTTCTTTTTTTTTATTTATAGTTATTTTTTTATTAACTATATTATATTGTACTTTTAGTAGAATAAGATTATTTTCTTTTTACTTATTTTTTGAAAGAAGTTTAATTCCCACTTTGTTTTTGATTTTAGGTTGGGGATATCAACCAGAACGTCTTCAAGCTGGAATTTATTTATTATTTTATACTTTACTTGCTTCTTTACCTATACTTGTGTGTATTATGTACATATATGAATATTGGGGTTTACTTGATTTTAGTTTAATAAATGTTATATTTGATTGTAATTTTTTAATTTATTTAGGTATAATTCTTGCTTTTTTAGTTAAGATACCTATATTTATAGTACATCTTTGATTACCTAAAGCTCATGTGGAAGCACCTGTGTCAGGTTCAATAATTTTAGCAGGAGTTTTATTAAAATTGGGTGGATATGGTTTATTACGTGTTTATATTAATTTAATATCTATTGGGGTTAAATTAAATTATTTATGAATTTCTATTAGATTAGTAGGAGGTGTTTTAGTTAGATTAATTTGTATACGTCAAACTGATTTGAAGGCTTTAATTGCTTATTCTTCAGTAGCTCATATAGGAATTGTAATTGGTGGTTTAATAACATTATTTTATTGGGGATTTTGTGGTTCTTATACTTTAATAATTGCTCATGGATTATGTTCATCTGGTTTATTTTGTTTAGCTAATATTAGCTATGAACGGTTAGGTAGACGAAGATTAATAATTAATAAAGGTTTAATGAATTTTATACCAAGTTTGGCTATATGATGATTTTTATTAAGATCTTGTAATATAGCTGCTCCTCCTTCATTAAATCTATTAGGTGAAATTAGATTATTAAATAGTTTAATTAGATGATCTTGATTAACAATAATTATATTAATTTTATTATCATTTTTTAGAGCGGCATACACTTTGTATTTATTTTCTTATAGTCAACATGGTATAATTTATTCAGGAATTTATTCTTGTTCTTTAGGTTATACTCGTGAATTTTTATTATTATTTTTGCATTGATTTCCTTTAAACTTATTAATTTTGAAAAGAGATATTATTATACTTTGAATATAACTTAAGTAGTTTAAATAAAATATCGATTTGTGGAGTCGATGATATAATATATTATCTTAGGTCATGAAATATATATCTATTTGTTATATTAGATTTATCTTCTTATTTCTTTTAAGAATTTTGATAGTTTTTTCTGGATTTTATTTTATTTTGAATGATATAACATATTTTATTGAATGGGAAGTAATTATATTAAATTCTAATAGAATTGTAATAACTTTCTTGTTTGATTGAATATCCTTATTATTTATGGGTTTTGTTTTTTTTATTTCTTCTTTAGTTATTTATTATAGTGAAGATTATATACATGGTGATTATAATTTAAATCGATTTATTTATTTGGTATTATTATTTGTAATATCAATAATATTTTTAATTATTAGACCAAATATAATTAGAATTTTATTAGGTTGAGATGGATTAGGATTGGTTTCATATTGTTTAGTTATTTATTATCAAAATGTAAAATCTTATAATGCAGGTATATTAACAGCTTTGTCTAATCGGATTGGAGATGTTGCTTTATTAATAGTTATTGCTTGAATACTAAATTTTGGTAGATGAAATTATATTTATTATTTAGATTGTATAAAGTGTAGTTTTGAAATAGAAATTATTACTTTTTTAGTGGTTTTAGCTGCTATAACAAAAAGAGCTCAAATTCCTTTTTCTTCATGATTACCTGCTGCAATAGCAGCTCCAACTCCGGTATCTGCTTTAGTTCATTCATCTACTTTGGTTACGGCAGGTGTTTATCTTTTAATTCGTTTTAGTAGATCTTTTAATGGTTGATTAAATATTTTTTTGTTATTAATTTCCGGTCTTACTATATTTATAGCTGGTCTTGGAGCTAATTTTGAATATGATTTAAAGAAAATTATTGCTTTATCAACCCTTAGTCAATTGGGTTTAATAATAAGAATCTTGGCTATGGGTTTTGCCAAATTGGCTTTTTTTCATTTATTAACTCATGCTTTGTTTAAGGCATTATTATTTATGTGTGCAGGAGTAGTAATTCATTCAATAAAGGATTCTCAAGATATTCGTTTTATAGGTAATTTGTCATTTCAAATACCATTAACTTCGGCTTGTTTAATAGTTTCTAATTTTGCTCTTTGTGGTATACCTTTTTTAGCTGGGTTTTATTCTAAAGATTTAATTTTGGAAATAGTATCTTTAAGTTATATTAATATATTTGGTTTTTTCTTATTTTATTTTTCTACAGGTTTAACTGTTTGTTATTCTTTTCGTTTATTTTATTATACTTTATGTGGTGATTTTAATTTAAGATCTTTTTATTTTATAGGTGAGGAAAATAAATATATGTTAAAAGGAATACTTGGATTATTAATTATGGTTATTTTAGGTGGTTCAAGATTAAGATGAATTATTTTCCCTTCTCCTTCATTAATTGTTTTACCTTTATATTTGAAGTTATTAATTATTACGGTTAGATTAATTGGTGGGTGATTTGGTTATGAATTATCTAAATGTAGTGTTGGTAATAGTTTATTATCAATAAAGTTTAATTTAATTAGAAGATTTTTAGGATCTATATGATATATACCTTATATTTTTACTTATGGTGTTTCTTATTATCCTTTAATTATTGGATATAATTCAATAAAGTCTTTTGATGGAGGTTGAAATGAATATTTTGGAGGTCAAGGTTTATATTATACTTTTATAAAAATTAGTGGTATTAATCAATGATGACAATATAATAATTTAAAAATATTTATACTATTTTTTGTAATATGAATTGTTGTAATTATGTTTATATTAATATTTTTTAATTAAACTTGAATAGCTTATTTTTAGAGCATAGTACTGAAGATACTAAGGAGATATTTATATCTTTGGGTATATTTATGAAAATATAGATTTTATTTTTACAGTGAAAATGTAATGTTTTTATAAACTACATAAATTAGAAATATAAACGGAATTTAACCGCTAAGATGATAAGTTAGCAGCTTTCATCTGATCTACATATTTCCTTAACTGGAATATTATAATTCAATGATATTATTAACAGTAATATACCTCTATTTGGTTTCAGTTAAGAAAGTAAGGGTAATTCAATACCAATTTATTAGGTCGAAACTAATTGCACTTATTGCTTCTTACTCAAGGTAAATTGAATATATCAATACTTTTTGAATGCAAACCAAATGTTATACTTAACTATTACCCTATGATGCTCATTCTAATGATCCTTGATTTCATTCATGGTATAAACCAATCAATAAAATAACTAGAAATGTTAATCTAATTAGTATTCATGAATTAATGTTTGATATTGTTATAATAATGGTTATTGGTAATAGTAATGCAATTTCAACATCAAAAATTAAAAAAATTACGGCGATTAAAAAGAAGCGTAGTGAGAAAGGTAATCGAGCTGATCTTTTTGGATCAAAACCGCATTCGAAGGGTGAACATTTTTCTCGATCTTCAATAGTTTTTTTTGATAAAATTGATGCTAGTAATATAATTACTGTTGAGAGACATATAATTAATAAAGTTATTAAAGATAATAAGTACATTATTTATCTTGTAATTTACAAACTTTTTGATTGGAAGTCAAATATACTATTTATATTAGATAAATATAAATTATCTACCTCATCAGTAAATTGATACATATAAAAACAATCAAACAACATCAACAAAGTGTCAGTATCATGCGGCTGCTTCGAATCCAAAATGATGACCTGATGAAAAATGTAGAAATAAATGTCGTAAAAGACAGGTTAATAGAAAGGTTGTTCCAATAATTACATGTAGACCATGAAATCCTGTTGCTATAAAAAAAGATGAACCATAAACTGAATCGGCAATAGTAAAAGGTGCTTCAATATATTCATATGCTTGTAAAATTGTGAAATAAATTCCTAAAATTACAGTAAAAAATAATCCTTGTAGTCCTTGATTATAATTATCTTCTAATAGTCCATGATGGGCTCATGTAACAGTTACTCCTGATGCTAATAAAATAGCTGTATTTAATAATGGAATTTGTAGAGGATTAAATGGTAAAATTCCTATTGGAGGTCAAAGAGATCCTAATTCAACAGTTGGTGATAAACTTCTATGAAAAAAAGCTCAAAAAAATGAAATAAAGAAAAAAACTTCTGAAATAATAAATAGGATTATTCCTCATCGTAAGCCTTTTGTTACGAATTTAGTATGTAATCCTTGATATGTTCCTTCTCGTACAATATCTCGTCATCATTGAATTATAGTTAAAATTATTACTGATATGCCTACAAATATTAATTCATTATTAAATTGATGAAATCATTTAATTAATCCTGTTATTATAATTATTGCACCAATTGCTCCTGTAAGAGGTCAAGGTCTTTGATCTACTAAGTGAAAAGGGTGATTTGCATGACTTGTCATTAATTTACTTCTCTAGAGTATAAAGTACTTAATACAGCAAAAACATATGATTGAATAATAGCTACAGCAGACTCTAATACTAATAATGCAATTTGTGTTCCAATTAATAATGATAAAAGTGACACACTTAGATTTGGACCTGTATTTCCCAATAATGTTAATAATAAATGACCAGCAATTATATTAGCAGCTAATCGTACTCCAAGAGTTCCAGGTCGAATAATATTACTAATTGTTTCAATACAAACTATAAAAGGTATTAATACTGGGGGAGTTCCTTGAGGAACTAAATGTGCAAATATGTGTTGTGTATTATTAATTCAACCAAAAATTATAAATCTTAACCAAAGAGGTAATGCTAATGATAAAGTTATTGTTATATGACTTGTACTTGTGAAAATATAAGGAAATAAACCTAGGAAGTTATTAAATATAATAATAGAAAATAGTGAAATAAAAATAAAAGTTCCTCCTTTATTAATTGATTTATATCCAATTAAAGTTTTAAATTCTTTATGAAGATTTAATAGAACTTTATTTCATAATATAACATGTCGTGATGGAATTAATCAAAATCTAGTAGGAATTAATATTAAACCTAATGTTGTACTAATTCAATTTAATGATATATTATTAAATGTTGTTGATGGATCAAATACTGAAAATAAATTTGTTATCATTTTCAATTTATTATTTTAATTTTAATATTTTTTTTTTCTGATGATGAGGGTAATGGAATATAAGAATAATAATTTATGAAAGTGAATAATAATAATATTAATGAGAAAAAAATATATAAAGATAATCAACTTAAGGGTATTATTTGAGGGATAGAAGGATATCAATAAATATGATAATTTTAGTTTGACATTCTAATGTTATTATTTAACTAAACCTTCTGTCATCAGAAGTAGGTGCTAATTTACTATTAACTGGTTTAAGAGACCATTACTTGCTTTCAGTCATCTGATGAATTATTCACTAAGATTCGAAACTCAATTAATAAATTTATTAATTGAGATTCTTTCAATTACGATAGGTATAAATCTGTGATTGGCACCACAAATTTCTGAGCATTGTCCATAAAATAAACCAGGACGATTAATTAAAAATCTAGTTTGATTTAATCGTCCTGGAGTAGCATCAGCTTTTACACCTAATCTTGGAACTGTTCACGAATGAAGGACATCGGCTGCTGTAATGATAATTCGAATAAAAGTATTTATAGGTAAAGCTGCTCGATTATCAACATCTAATAATCGAAAATCATTATTTTTTATTTCATTTTGGGGTACTATATATGAATCAAATTCTACTTTTAAAAAATCTGAGTATTCGTATCTTCAATATCATTGATGTCCAATGGTTTTTAAGGTTACTGCAGGACTATTAATTTCATCTATTAAATATAATAATCGCAGTGATGGTAAAGCAATAAAAATTAAAATGATAGCAGGAGCAATTGTTCATGCAACTTCAATTATTTGACCTTCTAATAATAATCGGTTAATAAATTTGTTGTTGAAAAGTAATACTATTATATAGGATACTACTGCTAAAATTATTAAAATAATTATTATAGCATGATCATGAAAGTAAATTAATTGTTCTATAATTGGAGATGCTCTATCTTGTAAATTTATATTAGCTCATGTTGTCATTAAATTCTAATAAAAGTTATATACTTTATATGTGGAGCTTAAATCCACTGCACTTATCTGCCATATTAGAATTTAATGAGAAATAGTTGGTAATTCAGCATAACTATGTTCTGCAGGGGGAATATTTTGAAATCATTCAATTGAATTTCTAGTTTGAGTTGGAAATAATACTTGTCGATTTGTAGTTATTCTTTCTCATATAATGAAAATGAATATTAATACGGCTACAAATGAAATTATTGATCCAATTGATGATAAAACATTTCATGCCGTATATGCATCTGGATAATCTGAATAACGTCGTGGTATTCCAGCAAGACCTAAAAAGTGTTGAGGAAAAAATGTTAAATTTACTCCTGAAAATATAATTGCAAATTGAATTTTTAATCACTTAGGATTTAATGATAATCCAGTAAATAAAGAATATCATTGAATGAATCCCGCTATGATTGCAAATACTGCTCCTATTGATAATACATAATGGAAATGTGCTACTACATAGTATGTATCATGTAATACAATATCAATAGATGAATTAGCTAAAACTACTCCAGTTAAACCCCCTACTGTGAATAAAAATACGAAACCTAATGATCATAAACAAGGTGCTCTATAAGTTAATTGAGATCCATATATAGTTGCAAGTCATCTAAAAATTTTAATACCGGTTGGTACAGCAATAATTATAGTTGCTGATGTAAAATAAGCACGAGTATCAACATCTATTCCTACAGTGAATATGTGATGAGCTCATACAACAAATCCTAATAACCCAATTGCTAATATAGCAAAGATTATTCCTAAATTACCAAATGCTTCCTTTTTACCTCTTTCATGACAAATAATATGAGAAATTATACCAAATCCTGGTAAAATTAAAATGTAAACTTCTGGGTGACCAAAAAATCAAAACAAATGTTGATATAAAATAGGATCTCCACCTCCAGCAGGATCAAAGAATGATGTATTTAAATTACGATCTGTTAATAATATTGTAATAGCTCCTGCCAAAACTGGTAATGATAATAAAAGTAATAAAGCAGTAATTCCTACTGCTCAAACAAAAAGAGGAATACGTTCAGGACTTATGTTAATGGGTTTTATATTAATAGTTGTTGAAATAAAATTAACAGCCCCTAAAATAGATGATACACCTGCAAGATGTAATGAGAAAATAGCTAAATCTACTGATGCTCCTGCATGGGCAATGCCTCTAGCTAAAGGGGGGTATACAGTTCAACCTGTCCCAGCTCCTCTTTCGACTAGGCTACTTGCCAACAAAAGAGATAGAGAAGGAGGTAATAATCAAAAACTTATATTATTTATACGAGGAAATGCTATATCTGGTGCACCTAATATTAGTGGTACTAATCAATTTCCAAATCCTCCAATTAAAATAGGTATTACCATAAAAAAAATTATAATAAAAGCGTGAGCTGTTACGATAACATTATAAATTTGATCATCTCCAATTAGAGATCCTGGTTGATTCAGTTCAGCCCGAATTAATATTCTTAATGAAGTACCAACCATTCCTGATCATGCTCCAAAAATAAAATAAAGTGTTCCAATATCTTTGTGATTTGTTGAGAATAATCATCGTTTCAAGTTAGTAGAATGGCTGAGAATATTAGGTGATAGATTGTAAATCTATAAAGGAGTTTTATATACTCTTCTACTAAGTAGTTGGCCTTATATTCATTAATGATAATAGAATGCAATTCTGTAGGAGTAGTAGTACTACTAAGGCTTAAAGAGATTTTCTTTATTGATAGCTTTGAAGGATATTAGTTTATTTAACTTAAAACCTTTAATAAATAGCAATTACAATAGTAGATAAAATTAAACCTAAAATTGAAATCGATGATAGAATTAAAGTTATAATTATTAGTTTTCTTTTGTGAAATTGAATATTTCATGATGGTTCAGAATGCAGAATAATAAATGATGCATATGAAACTCGTAAGTAATAATACAAAGTAATTAGAGATAAGACTACTATTACTGTAACAAGAAAAATTATATTATTAAGAACTATAGATTGAATAATTAATCATTTTGGTAAAAATCCTAAGAATGGGGGAAGTCCACCTAAAGAAAGTAAAGATGTAAATAATAAAAATTTTGATGTTTGATTTTCAGTATTAAATATAAAGGTTTGATTAATAAATGAAATTTGAAAAGGACTAATAATAGAAATAATAGTTAATGTTAAAAATGAATAAATTGTGAAATATATTATCCAAAAGTTTTCTCCTAATAATATGGCTGAGAGTATTCATCCTATATGATTAATTGATGAATAAGTTAAAATTTTCCGGATTGATACTTGGTTATAACCTCCAATTGCACCTACTAATACTGATAAAATAATAATTGTTGTTGAAAAAATTGATAATTTAATAGAATAGGAAATTAAAATTAGAGGTGCAATTTTTTGTACTGTTATTAAAATGAAACAATTTGTTCAATTTAAACCTTCCATCACTCTTGGAAACCATCAGTGAAATGGAGCAGCACCACCTTTTAATAATAAAGGTGTTATTAAAATTATACTAGATATGGTTGAATTAAAGATTGAAAATATATCTTCTAGTATTGTTTTTGAAATAATTATAAATAATAAAATGGAAGAGGCTAAGGCTTGTACTAAAAAATACTTTAAGGAGGCTTCGGTTGTGAAGATATTCTCATTTCTTGATATAATAGGGATAAAGGATAGAAGGTTGATTTCTAATCCTATTCATGCCCCCAATCAAGAGTTAGAGGAAATTGTAATTATAATACCTCTAATTAAGGTTGTTAAAAAAAGAATTTTAGTTGAATTACTAGACATTAGAGAAGAGAGGTTTCTTCCTCTATAAATGGGGTATGAACCCATTAGCTTTATTTAGCTTACTTTTCTAGTATTATACATTTTGGTGTATGGTGCACAGGAATTTTTGATATTCTAGGAGATAGTTTGATTCTATTAAATGTATTCTTAATGAAGGTAATTTATGATTACATAATTTATCCTATCACGATAATCCTTTTATTTCAGGCACTTCATT